GTCGGTTGTAAGAGGTGTGAATCCGCTTGTCCAACAGATTTTTTGAGTGTTCGTGTTTATTTATGGCATGAAACAACTCGCAGCATGGGTCTAGCTTATTGATACCTCACTTTAAACTCTACGTGAATTCAACTCATTTGTTTTACCGAGAAAACCGGTGCACAAAAAATTTTTTCTCACCGGTTTTCTGGCCCAAGTGTATTTTGCCTTTACTACGAATTATTTTCCTTGGTTAACTATAATTGTATTTTTCCCAATAACTGCGGGTTCTTTACTTTTTTTTCTTCCGTATAGAGGAAATAAGGTAATAAGATGGTATACTATCTGTATATGTATTTTAGAGCTCCTTCTACTAACCTATGTATTCTGTTATCATTTCCAATCAGATGATCCATTAATCCAATTAGTGGAAGATTATAAATGGATTTCTTTTTTCGATTTCCATTGGAAATTAGGAATAGATGGCCTTTCTATAGGATCTATTTTACTAACGGGATTTATAACTACTTTAGCTACGGTAGCAGCCTGGCCTCTTACTCGGGATTCTAGATTATTCAATTTTTTACTATTAGCAATGTATAGCGCTCAAATAGGGCCATTTTCTTCTCAGGACCTTTTACTGTTTTTCATCATGTGGGAGTTAGAATTAATTCCGGTTTATCTCCTTCTATCCATGTGGGGAGGAAAGAAACGGATGTACTCGGCAACGAAATTTATTTTGTACACCGCAGGAGGTTCTGTTTTTCTATTACTGGGAGTTATGGGTCTTGGTTTATATGGTTCTAACGAACCAACATTAGATTTTGAAACATCAATTAATCGACCGTATCCTGTGGCCTTAGAAATACTATTTTACATTGGATTTTTTATTTCGTTTGCTGTCAAATCGCCGATTCTACCTTTCCATACATGGTTACCTGATACCCACGGCGAAGCTCATTACAGTACTTGTATGCTTTTAGCCGGAATCTTATTAAAAATGGGAGCATATGGATTGATTCGGATTAATATGGAATTATTACCTCATGCTCATTCGATTTTTGCTCCCTGGTTGATGATAATAGGCACAATTCAAATAATTTATGCAGCTTTAACTTCTTCCGGCCAACGTAATTTTAAAAAAAGAATAGCCTATTCTTCTGTATCGCATATGGGTTTGATACTCATAGGAATTGGTTCTATAACCGACGCAGGACTCAATGGAGCCCTTTTACAAATAATTTCTCACGGATTTATTGGGGCGGCCTTTTTTTTCTTGGCAGGAACAAGTTATGATCGAATACGTCTTGTTGATCTCGACGAAATGGGCGGCGTAGCTATCCCAATGCCAAAAATATTTACGATGTTTAGTAGTTTTTCTATGGGCTCCCTCGCATTACCAGGTATGAGTGGTTTTGTTGCAGAATTAATCGTATTGTGGGGGTTAATTACCAGTCAAAAATATCTTTTCATACCAAAAATTCTACTGACGGTTGTAATAGCAATTGGAATGATATTAACGCCTATTTATTCATTATCTATGTTACGCCAGATGTTCTATGGATCCAAGTTATTTAATGTTCCTACTTCTTATCTTTTTGATTTTGGCCCGCGCGAGTTGTTTGTTTCAATCGTTATCTTTCTACCTATAATAGGGATTGGAATCTACCCGGATTTTGTTCTGTCACTCTCAGTTGAGAAGGTTGAAGTTCTTTTATCTAGTTTTTTATAATAAATTTTTCTAAAGAAAAATGAAAAAATTTCTTAAAACTTGTTGTAGAATAGAAAAATAATGCTTTTTTCGATTCTTTTAAATCAAAGTAAAACAAAAATTACTTTTCATTTTAACCCGATATGCGCGGTCTTTGCGAGAACCGCGCGAATCACTACACTATTTTTACTGGATTCACGCAGTTCGTTACAAAGATAACTGGCGTTAGTTTGTAGTCATAAGAAGCTTCCTTAGCTAGACGTTAATGTAAATGCACCATAACTATGTAGCCCTATTCCTAATAAATTAACTCCAAAATAGCATATCCAAATTATCAAAAAACCTAGAGCCGCCACCAGTGCAGAATTTTCACCCGGCAAATTCTTATTTGTTCGAATATGTAAATAAATAGCGAATATCAGCCAAGTAATAAAGGCCCAAATTTCTTTTGGGTCCCAACTCCAATATGATCCCCACGCTTCATTTGCCCAGACTGCTCCTGAAATAATACCCGTAGTTAAAAAAAGAAATCCTAGACTAATCACACGATAACTCCAAAAATCCAACTGTTGAATTAATTGGCTCTTGTAATAATTTTTATCAGAAAAAAAAGTACTATTTTCACAAATAGTACTTTGATTATAGCTATATTGGATTTCGTCAAATGAAAATGATTTTAAAAACTGATTACTTTTCTTTCTAAATGTAAAGACTAGAAGTGCAGCGGATAATAATGATCCACACAGAAGAGCGGCATAGCTCAATATCATCATACTTACGTGCATTATTAACCACTCAGATTGGAGTGCAGGGACTAATATTGCAGGTTTTTGTATTTCACTTAAAATACTTGACGTAGCAAAGCCTTGGGTAAAAAGAGTACTCGAGGCGGTTATTTTGCTTAGATTTTTATTGTTTTTGAAATAGGCAACTATATGAATAAGGGAGAAACTCCACGAAAGAAAGATTAATGATTCGTATAAATCACTTAGTGGAAAATGACCGGAATAAATCCAACGAGTTACTAATAATCCTGTTAAACACAAAAAGGTCGGTATCATGCCCTTTTCTGATAACTCATATGGTTTTATGAATTCAGTGACCAAAAGGTTGAAAAACCTAATTGAAATAACAATTGAAACAATTGAAAAGGAAATATGAATTAATATATGCTCTAAGGTTAAAAATACCATAAAAAAAAAAAGAGTAATCCCTTAATTTAAGTAAAAAATTAAAAGCGGGAATTTAATTTATTTTTTATTATAAGATCTATTGTCTGGTGTTTTGAAGACGGCATGCCGCTACTCGGATTCGAACCGAGATGCTCTAGCACTGCTTCCTAAGAGCAGCGTGTCTACCGATTTCACCATAGCGGCTTGTTAGAACCCATAATAGGTTATTTATATTGAATCGTCAAGATTGGCAGTGTAACTTCCCGGAAAACATCGTTGAAAAATACTTCAAATTCATAACAATTAGTTCCTATTTAACGTATTTTAGAAATTACAAAAATGTATTTTCTTACGGAACATAAACGAAACTCTTTTTAGATTTTTCCAAAGTAAGATATTGTTTGTATATAATATACCGAGAGTTTTCATCTTTTATTGGTTGGGCTGAAATCAAAAAATATCTGCGAACTTTCTAGTCATTCTGAGAAAGATTAAGTTAAATAGTTATACAATTTAATTGATGAGTTTCCCTTGGTAATTTGAACTAAAGATCTTCTTTCTGATTTTTTATAAATATTTTGAAAGATATATAGATAAAGAAAGACTATTATTAGTATTTGACTTATAACAAAAATGTCGATGGGGAAAATAAGACTCCCCACCAACAAAATACAAAATAGAGTCCTAATAAAGATAAAACCTTGTTCTTTCTTATTGTAAAATTTTTCAAATTTGAAAAATTTTAATGTTCCATTTTTATATATGAACATCACAAAACGGAATCTATTTCATATTTATGAGTTCAAACGAATCGATAGTTCTAATTGAGAATTTTATAGTAAGACTGAAATGAGCCAATTTTCGCGTCAAATCAAGTCCGAATTCTTACAACATTTTAGGACTTATTTCCTTGTCGCATAAAAAAACTTTTTGATTTTCCGGTCGAAAGAGATTTTCCTAATGACAAAGCTTGTAATGCCGATGAATATCCCTTTCGTTTCCAAATATTTTGACGAATACGCTTTTTTGATCTAGAAGTGCGTTTTTTTGGAACTGCCATTTCAAAATGCAGAGATTACTCATTTTTCTAGTTGGATGTGAAAGACATCTATTATTCAAAAGAATCCTTCGTTAATATTCATTATCTAGTTATTCTTTTAGTCCCTATCAGCACAAAAAAATCTAAATATATCAACCGTGTATACAAGATTCCTACAAATTTTTTGTTCAAAAAAGTTTTTCTATTCTATAAAGGCTTTTAAGAACAAATAAGTTGTAGGGATTAGTAGTACTTTTTTTCGTTTTTTCTCCGATATTTCTATAATCAGCTATGATATATAAATTGAATTCGTGGAACTCAAAAAAAATCTAAAAGACCTATTTCCAGCGCTTTTTGTTATTCGACACTGCATTTCCATGTAATAAAATCGAAAGACGTATTTCAAAAGAAAATTTTTTCTAATACCCAATTGAATCTTTCTTCGAGTAACTAGTCCAACGAATCCATCTAAAACTTTTGAAATTCGAATAAGATTAGTAATTTATCTGTTCTGTTACCGGATACATCTTTTTAGCCTTTCTCACTAAATAAAATTTTCTCTATCAATAAAAAATCAAGTTTCAAATAAATCATTAAGTTTTCTATATAGACTCAGATATTCTAATAGTTTCTAATAATTTTTTTTTTTATATAAAAATTTTTGAATTAATCTGATAAAGAATTAGTTAATAAGTTCAAAAAAATGAAACTAACAAAAAAAATAACGAGTTATTAAGCCGATGCCATTAGTGAATTCCACGATTTATATCAGAATCAAGTACTTTTGAGTGTAATTCCTGATGTTTGCTATACAAAAAAACATTGTTAGAAAAATTTCTATCTTTTTTTTTACCTCTTCCTAAATTTGTATATTTTCAAAATACAAATAGATTTAAAATAAAGAAGTCTTTTCTTTTTTACGAAACTTGGTCATATTATTTTTCCGCGTCTAACTTCTTTTTGTAAATATTTGAACTATTTTAAAAAACTCAGATACAGAATTAAAAACGAGTATCAAATGTTAAAGTTTTTTTTACGTTAATTTTTTTAAGTTAGTGCATATTTTTCTTTTTTTATTGATCCCTTTTGAAAGGGATGGGTCCAGTTAATCGGAAGCAATTAATTTAGACTAAAAAACTTTTTCTATGGAACAAACATATCAATATGCATGGATAATACCTTTTCTTCCCCTTTCAGTTCCTATATTAATCGGGGTCGGACTTCTTGTTTTTCCGTCAGCGACAAAAAGTCTTCGTCGTATGTGGGCTTTTCAAAGTGTTTTAGTATTAAGTATAGTCATGATTTTTTCGATCAATTTATCGATTCAGCAACTAAATAGCGGTGCTACCTATCAATATGTCTGGGCTTGGATTCTCAATAATGATTTTTCTTTAGAATTTGGCTACTTAATCGATTCGCTTACTTCTATTATGTCAATATTGATCACTACTGTTGGAATTTTGGTTCTTATTTATAGTGATAATTACATGTTTCATGATCGTGGATATTTAAGATTTTTTGCGTATATGAGTTTTTTCAGTACTGCCATGTTGGGATTAGTTACTAGTTCCAATTTGATACAAATTTATATTTTTTGGGAATTAGTAGGAATGTGTTCCTATCTATTAATAGGGTTTTGGTTTACACGTCCTGTTGCAGCAAATGCTTGTCAAAAAGCGTTTGTAACTAATCGTGTTGGGGATTTTGGTTTATTATTGGGAATTTTGGGTTTTTATTGGATAACAGGAAGTTTTGAATTTTCAGATTTATTTCAAATATTCAATAATTTGATTTTTCAAAATGAGCTAAATTTTTTATTTCTTACGTGGTGCGCTGGTTTATTTTTTTCTGGTGCCGTTTCGAAATCTGCGCAATTCCCCCTTCATGTATGGTTACCAGATGCGATGGAAGGACCAACTCCTATTTCGGCTCTTATCCATGCCGCTACTATGGTAGCCGCGGGAATTTTCCTTGTAGCTCGACTTTTACCTCTTTTCATTAATATACCTCACATAATGAATTTAATCTCTTTAATAGGGATAATAACACTATTTTTTGGAGCTACTTTAGCTCTTGCTCAAAAAGACATTAAGAGAGGTTTAGCATATTCCACCATGTCTCAATTGGGTTATATGATGTTAGCTCTAGGTATGGGGTCTTCTCGAAGTGCTTTATTTCATTTGATTACTCATGCTTATTCGAAAGCATTATTGTTTTTGGGATCGGGTTCTGTTATTCATTCAATGCAAACTATTGTTGGTTATTCTCCGATTAAAAGTCAAAATATGGCTTTTATGGGAGGTTTAAAAAAACATGTACCAATTACCAAAAGTGCTTTTTTATTAGGGACACTTTCTCTTTGTGGTATTCCCCCTCTTGCTTGTTTTTGGTCCAAAGATGAAATTCTTAATGATAGTTGGTTATATTCAGAAATTTTTGCAATAATAGCTTGGTCTACGGCCGGATTAACCGCATTTTATATGTTTCGGATCTATTTACTTACTTTTGAAGGACATTTAAATGCTAATTTTCAAAATTTCATTGGAAAAACAAAGACTTCCCTCTATTCAATATCTCTATGGGGTCAAAAAGGTTTTAAAGTCAATAACAAAAACTTTCATTTGTTAACTTTATTAACAATGAAAAAAAATAAAAGTGCTTATTTTTTTTCACAAAAGATAGATCGAATTGATGAGAATGCAAGAACTAAAAGACAACCTTTTCTTACTATTTCTCGTTTTGGCAAGAAAAAAACTTTTGCATATCCTTATGAATCGGATAATACTATATTATTTCCTATACTTATATTAGTCTTTTTTACTGTCTTTGTTGGATTTATAGGAATTCCTTTTAATGGCGTTGATTTGGATATTTTATCCAAATGGTTAACCCCCTCTATAAATCTGTTACATCAAAATTCAAATAATTTAACAGATTGGTCGGAATTTGCGAAAGATGCAGTGTTCTCCGTCAGTCTAGCCTATCTTGGAATACTTATAGCATTTTTTTTATATAAGCCTCCGTATTCCCCTTTTAAAAATTTTGATTTAGTTAATTCATTAATTAAAACCAATCTTAAGAGAATTTTTTCTGACAAGATCGAAAATGGGATATATGATTGGTCATATAATCGTGGTTATTTAGACGCTTTTTATGCAACATACTTAACAGGGACCATGAGAAGAGTGGCGGAATTCACTCAGTTTTTTGATAGACGAGTAGTTGATGGAATTACGAATGGAGTTGGTGTTTTGAGTTTTTTTGTAGGAGAGGCGATCAAATCTATAGGTGGCGGGCGCATTTCGTCGTATCTTTTCTTGTATTCTTCTTACGTCTCAATGTTTCTCTTAATTTTCTATTTCTTATCTAGAAGATAAAATTTTCGCTATTCTATTCTTGAATCTAAACATCGTAGGATAGAATAGTGAAAAAAAAATAAAGCATAAATCTTTCTAAAGTTCAATTTCATCAATTAGAGTTATTTTCTGATTTTTTCTGATTTTTTTTTCTATCAAAAAAATCAGAAAATGTTACAAAATTTATATTAACCGCATTTAATATAAGTTCAAGACACATAAGAGCCCTAACCATATTTCGAC